TTGAATTTTATTTATAGTATAGAAATGCATTCATTTCCTCTGCATTGATCCAGATCTACGATACTATCGGAGTGAAATAAGGGATCTAAGGAAGAATGGAGGCTATACTTTATTAGTAACAAGTAAATACTTTTGTTTGTATTTAAGAAAATCGAGATGTTGCGGGGATAAACATCAATCAAAAGACATGAGACAATCCAAAAAGCACTTGATCATGATCAAATTTATAAGCCTACTTGGATATTGAGCATTTATCCGTAAGAACTTAATTCTTTGAAATGAATAATTGCAACTTCGGAAAATTGAACTAGGTATTTCTTACATTGAGTCATTATATAGCTATATAGCGCATATATTAATATATATTTTTTTAATATATATATATTTAATATATATATTTTATACGGATCTACTTCTATTTGATTCTTGCTCGAGCCGGATGATTAAAAATTATCATGTCCGGTTCCTTCGGAGGATGGATTCCTAAGAATTAAGAATTCACCTATCCCAATAACAAAAAAACCTGATTTGAATGATCCTGTATTAAGAGCTAAATTGGCTAAAGGGATGGGGCATAATTATTATGGAGAACCCGCATGGCCCAATGATCTTTTATATATTTTTCCGGTAGTAATTCTAGGTACTATTGCGTGTAACGTGGGCTTAGCGGTTTTAGAACCGTCAATGATTGGTGAACCGGCGGATCCATTTGCGACTCCTTTGGAAATATTACCTGAATGGTACTTCTTTCCCGTATTTCAAATACTCCGTACAGTACCCAATAAGTTATTGGGTGTTCTTTTAATGGTTTCAGTACCAACGGGATTATTGACAGTACCCTTTTTGGAGAATGTCAATAAATTCCAAAATCCATTTCGTCGTCCAGTAGCTACAACAGTCTTTTTGATCGGTACCGTAGTAGCTCTTTGGTTAGGTATTGGAGCAACATTACCTATTGATAAATCCCTAACTTTAGGTCTTTTTTAAATTCAAATGGATTCAACTTTGAAATACCGTGTATAAGTGTATAAGTATTAAGTATCTAGGGAAGATTGACTTTGAAGCAAGACTATTCCTTAGATACATTAATTTGATTATACTCCATTCTGAGCTGAGTACGGATCGTGCTGAAGATTAAAAACTAAATTTATAATTTTGATTGAGATTTTATTTATATATCTTTTTATTTGCATCTTCGTTTATAATCTAAAAAGAAAGAAGATGCAAATAAAAAGATATATAATCTATAATAGATTTAAAATAAAAAATTTTTATTAGTTAAATCGATTGCGAAATGCTTTTGTAGGGTGTCTAATATTTGTTTTACATCTTCTATGCGAAAATATTCAATTCTCATAAGGTCTTCTTGACTATTACTCAAAAGGTCCAATAATGTATGTATATTGGACCTTTTGAGACAATTATAGGTCCTGGAAGGCAATTCTAATTGGTCAATAAAAATACATTTCAATGGAATTCTTTTTTTGTTTTTATTAAAATTAGTTAATCTATCTTGAAAGGTAAAAGGGGGTAAAGTAAACCGGTTTTTATTTTCTGCGAAATTAATGCCCTCTTCCTCTGTATGTAGAAAAGGAATAAATAAATCAATCAAATTACGAGAAGCTTCATAAAGTGCTTCCTTAGGAGTTAAACTCCCATTCGTCCATATTTCTAGAAAAAGTATCTCTTGTTTTTCATTCCCATCCCCATAAGAATGAATACTATGATTTGCATTTCGAACAGGCATGAATACGGCATCTATAGGGTAACTTCCATCTTGAGAGTTATTTGTGGGTTTTATACGATATCCGCGATCCCTATTAATTTGTAATTTAATACACAAATCAATTGGTTCCGTAAGGTTAGCTATATGCTGTGTCGTGTCAACTATTTCTACAGAAAGTGGTGAGATGATATCTTGAGCGGTTACGTGTCTAGGACCTCTGACGCAAATAGATGCGTCTCTAATTCCATATAGGTTACTTCTCAATACAATTTCTTTCAAATTTATTAAGATTTCGTGGACTGATTCTTTAATACCTACTATTGTAGAATATTCATGTGTTACCTTCTCAGATTTTGCACGTGTGATACATGTTCCTTCTATTTCTCCAAGTAAAGCCCTTCGCATGGCGATACCTATGGTATCGGCTTGACCTTTTATAAGCGGGGACAGAATAAAACGACCATAATAAAGACGCTTACTATCTATTCTTGATTCAACACACTTCCACTGTAATGTTCGAGTGGACCCTCCTACTTCCTCTCGAACCATACTAAATATTGTTATTTAATCAGATTATTGAATTATTTATTTCTCTTGAAATCCATTTAATTCTTATTCCTACACACGTCTTTTTTTAGGAGGTCGACATCCATTATGTGGCATAGGTGTTACATCGCGCACGAAACTTAATAGTAGACCACTTCTACGGATGGCTCGTAATGCTGCATCTCTTCCAAGACCGGGTCCTTTTATCATAACTTCTGCTCGTTGCATGCCCTGATCAACTACTGTACGAATAGCATTTATAGCTGCTGCTTGAGCCGCATAAGGTGTCCCTCTTTTTGTGCCTTTGAATCCAGAAGTACCCGCGGAGGCCCAAGAAACTACCCGCCCTCGTACATCCGTAACAGTTACAATGGTATTGTTGAAACTTGCTTGAACATGAATAACACCTTTTGGTATTCTACGTCCATTCTTACGTGAACCAATACGCCCATTCTTACGCGAACTAATTCTTGGGATAGGTTTTGTCATATTTTATCATCTCATAAATATGAGTCAGAAATATACGGAAAGATACGGAGATATCCATCTCATGTTAAAACAGATTCTTTTACACTTACACGGGTCCTTCTTTTTATTTTAGAAAGTTCTTTATTTAGTTTAGAAAGATTACCCCTGTCTCTGTTTATGTCTCGGATTGGAACAAATCACTATAATCCGTCCACGCCTACGGATAAGTCGACATTTTTCACAAATTTTACGAACAGAAGCCCTTATTTTCATATTTCTTATTCCTTACCTTAATTCTGAATTTATTCCTTGGAAAAAGAAGTTTCTTTCTTTTTGTTAATTTAAAATTGTATCTTCACGAAAGTAATGTTTAAAAAAATCAACTAATAGTTCGAATCCTTGTTGCGAATTCTATAATTCTATAAATTATACGTCTCCCGTAAGTTAGAAAGAAAATTAAGATAACAGGAGGAAGGGGTGTAAGATCACCATATATAACACAAAATTTCTCCCCCGATTTTTTCTAGTCGAGCTTCTCGATCTGTCATTATACCTCGAGAAGTAGAAAGAATTACAATCCCCATTCCACCTAAAATTTTAGGAATTCGTTGATAGTTGGAATAGATTCGTAGACCTGGTCGGCTGATACGTTTTAAAATAGTTCTATATATTCCCTTTCGAGTCCTTCTATGTCGTAGGGTTAAAACCAAGAAACATTTGTTACTTTCCTGATGTTTACGAATGTTTTCGATAAAACCCTCTCGTAGAAGTATTTTCACAATGTTTTCGGTAATATTAGTAGATGCTATTCGAACCGTTCTTTTTTTATCCATGTCAGCATTTCTTATAGAAGTTATTATATCGGCAATAGTATCCTTACCCATGGTGAACTATAATTTTTGGTACCCCCTAATTTTGATATAATTAACATGTTTTTTATTATTATTTTTTTTTATTTATATTAATTAAAAATATATGCGTGATACACAATCTACTAATTGACTTGACCCCTCTCGGATACCCCGCTATATCATAGTTAAATATACTATTAGTATTTATAATACCTCAGGAGCTAATGAAACTATTTTAGTAAAATTCAACTGTCTCAATTCCCGAGCGATTGCACCAAAAACTCGAGTTCCTTTTGGATTTCCTTCTTGATCAATAACAACCGCGGCATTGTCATCATATCGTATTATCATGCCGTTGTCACGTTTGAGTTCTTTACATGTACGCACAATTACAGCCCTAATAACTTCTGATCTTTCTAAAGGCATATTTGGTACTGCTTCTTTGATTACGGCAACAACAACGTCACCAATATGAGCATATCGTTGGTTACCAGCTCCTAAGATTCGAATACACAGCAATTTTCGAGCTCCACTATTATCCGCTACATTCAAAAGAGTCTGAGGTTGAATCATATCATTTTTATTTTAATCTGTTATTTCGTTGCAAAGTATAAAAGATAAATAAATAAAAAGAAATATTGTCTGTCTATAAAAAAAAATAAACCTATATTTTTTCATCATCACCTTTCTTTTTATTTATGCATCCCTATCCCTCAATAACGAATTGAGTTCGTATAGGCATCTTACGCGCAGCTATTTTAATAGCTGCTCTGGCTACAGTTTCTGATACTCCGCCCATTTCATAAAGTATTCGACCCGGTTTAACAACAGATACCCAATATTCGGGGGCCCCCTTCCCTGAACCCATACGTGTTTCTGCGGGTCTTACTGTAACAGGTTTGTCGGGAAATATACGTACCCATATTTTTCCGCCACGACGTGCATATCGTGTCATTGCTCTTCGTCCTGCTTCCATCTGTCTAGCCGTGATCCAAGCGGGTTCAAGTGCTTGAAGAGCGTATCCGCCGAAACAAATACGATTACCTCGAAAAGATATTCCCTTCATTCTTCCTCTATGTTGTTTACGAAATTTTGTTCTTTTGGGGTTATAGTTGATGGTTCTTTATTAATTAAATTCCATCTCTACTGCAGAACCGGACATGAGAGTTTCTTCTCATCCGGCTCCTCGCGAATGAAATGATTCATTAATATTACTACAGGTTTCGCGGGCGAATATTTACTCTTTCGTGCTTTATTCATAGGGTCAGACCTTTGACTTTTAGAATAAATTAATTTGTTCTTGGTTCGTTCCGCCATCCCCCCCAATGAATCATTAGGATTCATTTGTTTTCAATGGAATCTTATGCAATCATGGGTTCTGTCGTTCCTATAGCCTCTTCGTTAATGGTTAGGCCCAAACTCTGCAATGGAGCCCCAACAAAATTTGTTCCTGAGTCAATTTTCTTAGTTTCTATTAACCTAAGGCTCTTTATCAAAAATTTTTAATTATTGATATTATATCAGTATTGATGCTTTATCACACTGCCTTTGTGAGATAATTCATAGACCATACATATTGGAATAATATATCATTGATACTTTTATTCTCTCTTTCTATCATCCTTCCATTTATCCACATCCCTTTATTTTTGCTTCGCAACCTTTTAAAAATTTCAGTTGCTACAACTATATGATTGATTCAGTCATATAGTGACTGTTTATTGGAATCTCGACAATATGAAGCTATAAGTTGGTTATAAGTTTATATAGTTAGTAAGTTCATAGTGAGGGTTGGTCAAATTTTTTTAATCCAACTAGACTCTAAACTCTAAAAAACTAACGAGTCACACACTAAGCATAGCATTTATACTAAATGGTCAATCTAATTTTTATTCAACCTTATAGAATATAGAATTTTAATTGCTTGGTTTTGTTTTATTTAACGGAATAAAGAATGAAATTTGTCATGTCTTTTTCGTTTGTTCTATCGCTGGACAGAACGGCAAGACAAATAAAAGTACATTATTTCTCGTCTACAAATATCCAAATTTTTATGCCTAATACTCCATAGATAGTTCGAGTTGCATAGGAACAATGATCAATTTTAGCACGAATTGTTTGTAGAGGAACCCTACCTTCTCTGATCCATTCGACGCGTGCAATTTCTTTTCCGTCAATACGCCCGGCAATTTGTACTTGAATTCCCTTTGTATCCGTTTGTTCAGTTAATTCAATAGCTTTTTTCATTGCCTTTCGAAATGAAACTCTATTTTTTAATTGTAAAGCTATATATTCTGCAAGAATATTAGGTTGTCCATAAGGGTTTTCAACTCTTGTTATAGCAATGTTAAGTTTACGGTTTACAGAATGAAAATCCTTTTGTACATTCATCTGTAATTCTTCGATTCCTCGTGTTCGGCCCTCTATTAATAAATTAGGGAATCCAATATGGATTATGACTTGGATCAAATCGATTCTTTTTTTTATTTGTATACGTGCAATTCCTTCGAAACCTGAGGACGTTCTCTTATTTTTTTGTACATAATCCTTGATACAATTCCGTATTTTTTCATCTTCCTGTACACCTGCGGAATAATTTTGTGGTTGTGCGAACCAAAAGGAATGATGACTTTGGGTTGTACCAAGTCTGAAACCAAGTGGATTTATTTTTTGTCCCATATTTTTCTATTATCTCTAAATAATTTAGATTTATCCCTCACTACAATTGTTATATGACAAGTAGGTCTTTTTATCGGATAACTACGTCCTCGAGCCCGGGGTCTTAACTTTTTCACAATAGTACCTGCGTTGACTTTAGCTTCACTAATAAATAAATAAGCTTTGTTTAAGCCTATGTTATTACTAGCATTTGCTGCTGCGGAATAAACCAATTTCAAAATGGGATAAGATGCTCGATAAGGCATAAGTTCTAGTATCATAAGTGCTTCTTCATAGGAACGTCCGCGAATCTGATCAATTACTCTTCGTGCTTTGAAAACAGACATACATATATGTTTATGTTGAGCTAAAGCTTTAATTTCTGTACTCCAACCTGAGTTCTTTCTATTTATCATAAGGTTATCCCCCACTAAATGAATAAAAACTGTCTTTTTTACTAAAAAAAAATAAAGAAATTAACGACGAGATTTATTATCGGTTTTTGCATGTCTTGCGAAAGTGAGAGTAGGCACGAATTCTCCCAATTTATGACCCACCATACGATCTGTTATATAAATGGGTAAATGTTCCTTTCCATTATGAATAGCTATTGTATGGCCAATCATTGTGGGTATAATGGTAGATGCCCTAGACCAAGTTACTATTATTTCTTTCTCCTCCCTTATATTTAGTTTTTCAATTTTTTCCGATAAATCATTAGCTACAAAAGGATTTTTTTTTATTGAACGTGTCACAGCGGATTACTCCTTATATTACTATTACATTTTAAAAATTGGCATTCTATGCCCAATATATTGATCTAAGTATGAAGGTAAGAATAAATACAATATGGAAAAAGAAAATCCTTTAGCTAGATAAGGGGCGGATGTAGCCAAGTGGATCAAGGCAGTGGATTGTGAATCCACCACGCGCGGGTTCAATTCCCGTCGTTCGCCCATCACATGATTTCAAATTCTAAAAATTAGATTTTCTATATTCCTATTTATTTACGGCGACGAAGAATAAAACTATCACTATATTTTTTCCTTTTCCTACTTCTTCTTCCAAGCGCAGGATAACCCCAAGGAGTTGTGGGTTTTTTTCTACCAATTGGGGCTCTCCCTTCACCGCCCCCATGGGGATGGTCTACAGGGTTCATAACTACTCCTCTTACTACAGGACGCTTACCTAGCCAACGCTTAGATCCGGCTCTACCCAAACTTTTTTGGTTCACCCCAACATTACCCACTTGTCCGACTGTTGCTAAGCAGTTTTTGGATATCAAACGGACCTCCCCAGATGGTAATCTTAATGTGGCCGATTTACCCTCTTTTGCAATCAGTTTTGCTACAGCACCTGCCGCTCTAGCTAATTGTCCACCCTTTCCAAGTGTGATTTCTATGTTATGTATGGCCGTGCCTAAGGGCATATCGGTTGAAGTAGATTCTTCTTTTTATCAATAAAAACCCCTTCCCAAACTGTACAAGCTTCTTCCAAAGCATACGGCTTTCTAGATGTATATGATGATATCTAGACAGATGGATCTTATATGAATCATATGATGAAGTACCACATGAGTGGATATATTAGGAATCCAAATCTGCCGAATCACTCATGTTATGATCTTCTACATCCTAGGTCTCCCCGTTCCGTCATCTGGCTTATGTTCTTCATGTAGCATTCAGACCGAATGACTCTATGAAATTACGTCGATACTTCCACATATTATGGGTAACGTAGGAGACATCTCTATTTTTCCCCGGGGATCTTTATAATTACCACTGTTTAGCTTTTAATTCGCCTCTGACCATCAAATTAAATGTGAATAACCCGTCCTCCTCTCTTTGAAACAAGGGGTGCTTCCGGTTCTGTGCGTGCTTCAAACAATTTTGTCTTCTCCATATTACCATATCTCTAGAGTCAATAATTTTCTATGAGGAACTACTGAACTCAATCACTTGCTGCCGTTACTCAACAGTTTTCTGCTGAGGTTTCTCCCGTAGAGGTACTCAAATTGGATCAGTGATCGATTTCTAGGTTTCGTCGTAAACCTAATTGGTTACTTCCAATTACGTAAATCAATAGTTCAAACCGCACTCAAAGGTAGGGCATTTCCCATTGATATAGGAACTTCTGTACCAGAAACAATGGTATCTCCAATTATAGCCCCTCTGGGATGTAAAATATATCTCTTCTCACCATCCCCATAGTGTATGAGACAAATGTGTGCATTTCGATTAGGGTCGTATTCTATGGTTACGATTCTACCAGATATGTCTTTTTCATTCCGTCGAAAATCTATTTTTCGGTATAGACGCTTATGACCTCCCCCTCTATGCCCTGCGGTAATGATTCCTCTGGCATTACGACCTTTACTACAACGACGCTGTCCATGGATCAAATTATTTCGTGGATTGGATTTTACTTGACTGTCTATGGCTCCATTGCGTGTGCTCGGGGTAGAAGTTTTGTATAAATGTATTGCCGTGTTATTAAGTATTTTGCTTTAAGTTCTTTTCTCTATAAGAGGTGGAATAGAATAACCCGGTTGAAGCGTAATGATCATACGTTTGTAATGCATTGTATGTCCCATAATAGGTCCCATTCTTCTACCCTTTCCGGGGACTCGATGACTATTTATAGCTATTACCTTGACGCCAAAGAAGAGTTCGACCCAATGTTTTATTTCTGTCCTAGTTGATCCTGATTCGACATTAGAAGTATATTGATTGTTCCCCAATAACCGAATACTTTTTTCTGTAAATACTGCATATTTGATTCCATCCATAAATCCATTTTCTTCCCTATGAGTTCCAGTATCGATAAGAATTCTAGTTCTTACTGTTCATATGTTATGGTATGAATATACCATACCAATTCGGTATGTATGGATGATGAGATTCCATTGATACAGAGCCAATTCTAATAGACTTATTGAACGTTCCCATTGGCGTGCATCCAGCAGGAATTGAACCTACGAATTTGCCAATTATGAGTTGGGCGCTTTAACCATTCAGCCATGGATGCTTAACAGGGATCATCGTACATCGTGAATAACCAAATTCCAATTGAAATGAAATCTTTAGGAGGAATCAATGAGAGGACATCAATTTAAATCCTGGATCTTCGAATTGAGAGAGATATTGAGAGAGATCAAGAATTCTCACTATTTCTTAGATTCATGGACCAAATTCAATTCAGTGGGATCTTTCACTCACATTCTTTTCCACCAAGAACGTTTTATGAAACTCTTTGACCCCCGAATTTGGAGTATCTTACTTTCACGTGATTCACAGGGTTCAAGAAGCAATCGATATTTCACGATCAAAGGTATAGTACTGCTTGTAGTAGCGGTCCTTATATCTCGTATTAACAATCGAAAGATTGTCGAAAGAAAAAATCTCTATTTGATGGGGCTTCTTCCTATACCTATGAATTCCATTGGACCCAGAAATGAGACATTGGAAGAATCTTTTTGGTCTTGCAATATCAATAGGTTGATTGTTTCGCCCCTGTATCTTCCAAAAGGGAAAAATAGTTCTGAGAGTTGTTTCGTGGATCCGCAAGAGAGTACTTGGGTTCTCCCAATAAATAAAAAGTGTATCATGCCTGAATCTAACCGGGGTTCGCGGTGGTGGAGGAACCGGATCGGAAAAAAGAGGGATTCTAGTTGTAAGGTATCTAATAAAACCGTAGCTGGAATTGAGATCTCATTCAAAGAGAGAGATCGCAAATATCTGGAGTTTCTTTT